TGTTCCTATGGAGTTAGAACTATTTATGGTGTCTTAGGCATCAAAATTTGGATATTTGTAGACAAAGAATAATAAACTTGTAATTACCTTGCATTTCTATTTACATTCTATCTATTGATAGAACACAAAGAACAAACTCTTTCATTCCTCTTTGTCGTCAATCAAAACAAAAAAGAAATACCTCTAATTTTATAAGGTTAAATAAAAAATAAAAAATTCGATTGTTAATTTGATATAAGATAATTGCTATGCTTAGTGTGTGACTCGGTGGTTTTTGATTTTTAGGGAAAGGATTCAAAAAAAAAAATAGGCCGACTCCTATTATGAATTAATAAGTATAGAACTAATAACCAATATAGAACTAATAACCAACCCATCGCTTTGCATTATCTGGATTCAAAGAAGCAGTCAAGATATGATATAGTAATCATATAATTGCAGCAATTGCAATTTTTTTTTTTTTTCAGAAAAAAAAATCAATCTGATTATTTTATTCTAAAACAAAATAGAAAATAATGCAGATAAATGGAAGGGTGAAAGAAAGAAAAAAAAAGAAAAAAAAATATCAATGATATATGATTCCAATATGTAAGGTCTATGATTCATTTTATAAAAGCCAATGAATGTAATAAAGCATCAATAGAGATTGATCTATAATTAAATGAATCTATTCATAGAACAAAAAATCAAGAGCCTGGAGCCAATAAAGACTGAGAAAATTGACTCAATAACAAATTTCATTCAATTTGATTTTATTCAGGACTCCATTGTAAAAGTAGGACCTAACCATTAATTGGGAAGTGATGGGGACGACGGAACCAATAAATCAGTACTGATTTATTGGGCAGGATGGCGAAAGAAAAGAAAGGAACCAGTAGACAATTCATTTCTATTTAGTCTTTATTCTAAAAGCTAATGGATTACTTCCACAAATGAAATAATTATTGAAATAGTAAAATAATTATTGAAATAGTAAATATTCGCCCGCGAAGGTTTTTATGTTATTAAATTTAATAATTTTAAACAAAACAATCTGATAACATATTGACTATATAAAATATATAAACAGAATGAAAACCAGAAATCGAATACATAGTCATATAAAATTCGATAGAATAGAAAATAGAATAATACAAAAATATACAAATTTCTAATAATACAAATTTATAATAACAGGAGAAATCCCACCAAATACCATGCTTTAGTATAGTATATTATTACATGTATATTTTTTTAATCATTTCATTCGCGAGGAGCTGGATGAGAAGAAACTCTCATGTCCGGTTCTGTAGTAGGGATGGAATTGATAAACGACCATCTACTATAACCCCAAAAGAACCAGATTCCGTAAGCAACATAGAGGAAGAATGAAAGGAATGTCTTATCGAGGTAATTGTATTTCTTTCGGTAGATATGCTCTTCAGGCACTTGAACCCGCTTGGATTACATCTAGACAAATAGAAGCGGGACGACGAGCAATGACAAGAAATGCGCGCCGCGGGGGAAAAATATGGGTACGTATATTTCCTGACAAACCTGTTACTGCAAGACCTACGGAAACACGTATGGGATCGGGGAAAGGATCCCCCGAATATTGGGTAGCTGTCGTTAAACCTGGCAGAATACTTTATGAAATGGGCGGAGTAACAGAAAATATAGCTAGAAAGGCTATTTCAATAGCAGCGTCAAAAATGCCTATACAAACTCAATTCATTATTTCGAGATAGGAATAGAAAAACCAAAGGAAAAAGTCCTTTAGGATTAAAAAAACAAAAATCGAACGTTTATTTTTTTTTTGAACAAAAATATTTCTTTTTTTTTGCCCTTTGCATTGAAATAACAGATTAAAAAAATGATATGATCCAATCTCAGACCCATTTGAGTGTAGCAGATAACAGTGGAGCCCGAAAATTAATATGTATTCGAATCGTGGGAACTAGTAATCGGCGATATGCACATATCGGTGACATTATTGTTGCTGTAATCAAAGAAGCCGTACCAAATTCACCTCTAGAAAGATCCGAAGTAATCAGAGCTGTAATTGTACGTACTTGTAAAGAACTCAAACGTGACAACGGCATAATAATAAGATATGATGACAATGCTGCAGTTGTCATTGATCAAGACGGAAACCCAAAAGGAACTAGAATTTTTGGTGCAATCGCCCGGGAATTGAGACAGTTAAATTTCACTAAAATAGTTTCATTAGCACCTGAAGTATTGTAAGATAAAACATTGTAAGATATAAGATGAGACCCCGATATAGTTATAGTATTTGAATGGAATTAATTATTAATTAAAGTAAATTAGAATAAATTAGAAAATTAATTAAAAAAAATTAATTAAAAATGAAAGAAATTAGTAGATTGGAGTTCATGCATATACCTCTAAAATAATAAAAAAAATGAATTCATATGATAAAAAGAAAACAAACAAAAAAAAAAGAAAAATATGTTGATTATATCAAAATTATGAGGCACCAATAAATTGAGTTTATCATGGGGAGAGACACTATTGCTGACATAATAACCTCTATACGAAATGCGGACACGGATAGAAAAGGAACTGTCCGACTAGCATTTACTAACATCACCGAAAAAATTATTAAAATACTTTTGCAAGAAGGTTTTATTGAAAATGTGAGGAAACATCAGGAAGGTAAGAAATTTTTTGTTGTTTTAACTCTACGACATAGACGAAATAGGAAAGGATCGTATGGAACTAATCTAAATTTAAAACGAATAAGTCGGCCTGGTCTACGAATCTATTCTAACTATCAAAAAATTCCTAGAATTCTAGGCGGGATGGGGATTGTAATTCTTTCTACCTCTCGGGGTATAATGACAGACCGAGAGGCTCGACTAGAAAAAATCGGTGGAGAAATCTTGTGTTATATATGGTAATCTTTCCTCTCGGACATCAAAATTTTATCCGGACTTCCTGTTTGTGAAAAAAAAAAAAAAAAAAATAGAAAGAAGAAAGAAAAGGGTTCTAATATTATTTTTATTATTTTTCCTGCATTATATTAATTGATACTTGATACTTCACGAGGTTTTAGCTGGAATGAAAGAATAAAAATAGAGTCAAGTCAAGAGGGTTTAATTGTTGAATCACTTACTAATGGTATCTCTCAAGTTTGTTTCGATAATGAAGATCGGATTTTAGGTTCTGTTTCAGAAAAAATCCGACATAGTTTTGTTTTATCCGTAGACTACTAAGGCATAGAGTCAAAATAAAAATGGAAGTAAGCCGATATGATTCGACCAGAGAACGTCTAATCTATAGACTACACAACAAAAATTCGAATGATTAGGTAGTTTTTTTTTTCAACTTCCTTATTCCTTTCATTTTCATAGAGATATAATTCCAGATTGGAAAATTTAACGAAACTTATTTTCTTCAAAAACACATGTATATTCAAAATTAAGGAATGACAAATATGAAAATAAAGGCCTCCGCTCGTAAAATTTGTGAAAAATGCCGACTAATACGTAGACGGGGACGAATTAGAGTAATTTGTTCCAATCCGAGACATAAGCAAAGACAAGGCTAGTCCTTCGAAACCGGGACTCTTTATCTTCTTTATCTTTAAGGCATCCGATATATAAATAAAAAAAAAAGATTTATTTTGACATGACATGGATATATCCATAGACACCTGGCTTCTATTTATAAGATGATAACATAAAATATGGCAAAACCTTTACCTAGAATTGGTTCGCGCAGGAATGGCCGTATTAGTTCACGTAAGAATGCGCGTAAAATACCAAAAGGAGTTATTCATGTTCAAGCAAGTTTCAACAATACTATTGTGACGGTTACAGACGTACGGGGGCGGGTGATCTCATGGTCTTCCGCCGGAATGTGCGGGTTCAGGGGCACAAGAAGAGGGACACCATTTGCTGCTCAAACCGCAGCTGGAAATGCTATTCGGACAGTAGTGGATCAAGGTATGCAACGAGCTGAAGTCATGATAAAAGGCCCCGGTCTCGGACGAGATGCGGCATTAAGAGCTATTCGTAGAAGTGGTATATTATTAAGTTTCGTCCGGGATGTAACTCCTATGCCACATAATGGCTGCAGGCCCCCTAAAAAACGACGTGTGTAAAAATCTAAACATTGTAAACATTGTAAAAATATAAACATTGAAGAGATTTCAAGAGAAATAAATAATTCAATGATTTGATCAAAAATAACAAACATTCTTATGGTTCGAGAGAAAGTAACAATATCTACTCGGACACTACAGTGGAAGTGTGTTGAATCAAGAGCCGACAGTAAACGTCTTTTTTATGGACGCTTTATTATGTCTCCGCTTATGAAGGGTCAAGCGGACACAATAGGCATTGCGATGCGAAGGGGTTTGCTTGGAGAACTAGAAGGAACGTGTATCACACGCGCAAAATCTGAGAAAATACCACACGAATTTTCTACCCTAGCAGGGATTCAAGAATCAGTACATGAAATTTTAATGAATTTGAAAGAAATTGTATTGAGAAGCAATTTGTATGGAACTTGTGACGCGTCTATTTGTGTCAAAGGCCCTGGATATGTAACTGCTCAAGATATCATCTTACCACCTTCGGTGCAAATCGTTGATAATACACAGCATATAGCTATTCTAACGGAACCAATTGACTTGTGTATTGGCTTACAAATCGAAAGGACTCGTGGCTACTGTATAAAATCACCAAATAACTTTCAAAATGGAAGTTATCCAATCGATGCTGTATTCATGCCCGTTCGAAATGTGAATCATAGTGTTCATTCTTATGGAAATGGGAATGAAAAGCAAGAGATACTTTTTCTAGAAATATGGACAAATGGGAGTTTAACTCCTAAAGAAGCACTTCATGAAGCCTCTCGGCATTTGATTGATTTATTTATTCCTTTTTTACAGGCAGAAGAAGAAAACTTACATTTAGAAAAAAGCCAACATAAGGGTACTTTACCCCTTTTTACTTTTCATAATAAATTGGCTAAACTAAAGAAAAATCAAC